TCTTCCAAAAGGGAAAAAGATTTCTGAGAGTTGTTTCATGGATCCGCAAGAGATTACTTGGGTTCTCCCAATAAATAAAAAGTGTATCATGCGGAGTTCGCGATGGTGGAGGAACCAGATCGGAAAAAAGAGGGATTTTAGTTGTAAGATATCTAATGAAACCGTAGCTGGAATTGAGATCTCATTCAAAGAGAAAGATAGCAAATATCTGGAGTTTCTTTTTTTATCCTATATGGATGATCCGATCCGCAAGGACCATGATTGGGAATTGTTTGATCGTCTTTCTCCGAGGAAGAAGCGAAACATAATCAACTTGAATTCGGGACAGCTATTCGAAATCTTAGGGAAAGACTTGATTTGTTATCTCATGTCTGCTTTTCGTGAAAAAAGACCAATTGAAGGGAAGGGTTTCTTCAAACAGCAAGGAGCTGAGGCAACTATTCAATCAAATGATATTGAGCATGTTTCCCATCTCTTCTCGAGAAACAAGTGGGGTATTTCTTTGCAAAATTGTGCTCAATTTCATATGTGGCAATTCCGCCAAGATCTCTTCGTTAGTTGGGGGAAGAATCAGCACGAATTGGATTTTTTGAGGAACGTATCGAGAGAGAATTTGATTTGGTTAGACAATGTGTGGTTGGGAAACAAGGATCGGTTTTTTAGCAAGGTACGGAATGTATTGTCAAATATTCAATATGATTCCACAAGATCTATTTTCGTTCAAGTAACGGATTCTAGCCAATTGAAAGGATCTTCTGATCAATCCATAGATCATTTCGATTCCATTAGAAATGAGGATTCAGAATATCACACATTGATCGATCAAACAGAGATTCAGCAACTAAAAGAAAGATCGATTCTTTGGGATCCTTCTTTTCTTCAAACGGAACGAACAGAGATAGAATCAGATCGATTCCCGAAATGCCTTTTTGGATCTTCCTCAATGTCCCGGCTATTCACGGAACGTGAGAAGCAGATGAATAATCATCTGCTTCCGGAAGAAATCGAAGAATTTCTTGGGAATCCTACAAGATCAATTCGTTCTTTTTTCTCTGACAGATGGTCAGAACTTCATCTGGGTTCGAATCCTACTGAGAGGTCCACTAGAGATCAGAGATTTTGGAAGAAAAAACAAGATGTTTCTTTTGTCCCTTCCAGGCGATCGGAAAATAAAGAAATGGTTGATATATTCAAGATAATTACGTATTTACAAAAAACCGTCTCAATTCATCCTATTTCATCAGATCCGGGATGTGATATGGTTCCGAAGGATGAATCGGATATGGACAGTTCCAATAAGATTTCATTCTTGAACAAGAATCCATTTTTTGATTTATTTCATCTATTCCATGACCGGAACAAAGGGGGATACACGTTACACCACGATTTTGAATCAGAAGAGAGATTTCAAGAAATGGCAGATCTATTCACTCTATCAATAACCGAGCCGGATCTGGTGTATCATAGGGGATTTGCCTTTTCTATTGATTCCTACGGGTTGGATCAAAAAAAATTCTTGAATGAGGTATTCAACTCCAGAGATGAATCGAAAAAGAAATCTTTATTGGTTCTACCTCCTCTTTTTTATGAAGAGAATGAATCTTTTTATCGAAGGATCAGAAAAAAATCGGTCCGGATCCACTGCGGGAATGATTTGGAAGATCCAAAACTAAAAACAGCGGTATTTGCTAGCAACAACATAATGGAGGCAGTCAATCAATATAGATTGATCCGAAATCTGATTCAAATCCAATATAGCACCTACGGGTACATAAGAAATGTATCGAATCGATTCTTTTTAATGAATAGATCCGATCGCAACTTCGAATATGGAATTCAAAGGGATCAAATAGGAAATGATACTCTGAATCATATAACTGTAATGAAATATACGATCAACCAACATTTATCGAATTTGAAAAAGAGTCAGAAGAAATGGTTTGATCCTCTTATTTCTCGAACCGAGAGATCCATGAATCGGGATCCTGATACATATAGATACAAATGGTCCAATGGGAGCAAGAATTTCCAGGAACATTTGGAAGATTTCGTTTCTGAACAGAAGAAGCGTTTTCAAGTAGTGTTCGATCGATTCCGTATTAATCAATATTCGATTGATTGGTCCGAGGCTATCGACAAACAAGATTTGTCTAAGTCACTTTGTTTCTTTTTGTCCAAGTCACTTCTCTTTTTGTCCAAGTCACTTCCCTTTTTGTCCAAGTCACTTCCCCTTTTCTTTGTGAGTATCGGGAATATCCCCATTCATAGGTCCGAGATCCACATCTATGAATTGAAGGGTCCGAATGATCAACTCTGCAATCAGTTGTTAGAATCAATAGGTGTTCAAATCGTTCATTTGAATAAATTGAAACCCTTCTTATTGGATGATCATGATACTTCCCAAAGACCGAAATTCTTGATCAACGGAGGAACAATATTACCATTTTTGTTCAAAAGGATACCAAAGTGGATGATTGACTCATTCCATACTAGAAATAAT